AAGTCTGTTGTTGAGGCGGCACCCGGATTTGAACTGGGGAAAAAGGATTTGCAGTCCCCCGCCTTACCACTCGGCCATGCCGCCAAAACGATAGAAACTAGATTCCAATTTTCTCTTTTTTTTTCAACTCCGAAAAAAATATATATATAGATTTTCAGTCACAAAATAGAGAATCTAGTACAAACCAGAACCATTAACTATTGACTGTAAATTCATGACCATTTTTGAATGAAAATTCAAATCTACATTTTTTTATTTCTAATAATATTAAGAAAATCATTAGAAATGGATTTATAACTAATCTATATTGAGTTTTTGCAAAAATCTTCTTCAATTTCCATTATAACAGTAATGATGAGTATATGTAAACCCCAGAATCAGAACATACCTTACGTTGTGTTATAGAGCTATAGCTCTATAATGGGGTATTTTATCTCTCTAGGGATGCTTTTGAGGAGTAATTCTCAATAAATTTTTATATTTCAATTTTTCATTGAATACATTGAAGAGAAAATTTCATTTTTGATAGAGCACAGCATGTGCTGTCCCAAATAGAACTGTACCACAATAAAAGAAGAAAAAGAGACATATATATCTGTGCATTTTGATTTTAATAATCAAAAAAATTAATAAATAAAAAAAACACAAGTTTTCTTACCTACTTCAATTCAATGATATTCTAACTATATCTATTCAAAATAGGTAAAAATCAATCTCTTTTCTGCAACTTTTTTTTTGAACAATGAAATACAAATACATGAAAAAGTAAAGTGGTTCAAAAAAAAAGTTTTCTATTTATTATATGTTTATCTGCTCGAACAGATCCAATCATGAATACATTTTTTTATGGTATACAATCGAATTGGAATATGTAATATCATAGGTGAAAATGAAATTACTTTTTTTTCTAGTCTTTACAAAACTCCATAAGTTCCAGTGGTATTTCTCAATTCTGTTCCATTTGGATCTCTTTCTTATAAAAAATTCCAATTGAATCTAGTCTCCGTTCATACGTATTTCATACATTCCATATATCTTGGAGTTGGATAAAATTTCATGTGATTCAGTAAACAGAATAGAAATTCCATTATTGCTAGATCGAATTCTATGGATATGATTCGGTGAAGAATGAGAGATGGGATGGGATTTTTTCAATAAACGGATAAATGGGAAATTCAAAAAAGATGCTCGGGGATGGAAAAGAGGGAACATCTACAATACCCGGATTTAATCAGATACAATTTGAAGGGTTTTATCGGTTTATTGATCAGGGTTTAATAGAAGAACTTTCTAAGTTTCCAAAAATTGAAGATATAGATCACGAAATTGAATTTCAATTATTTGGGGAAACATATCAATTGGTAGAACCTCTGATAAAAGAACGAGATGCTGTCTATGAATCACTTACATATTCTTCTGAATTATATGTATCCGCGGGATTAATTTGGAAAACCAGTAGGAATATGCAAGAACAAAGAATTTTTATTGGAAACATTCCTTTAATGAATTCCCTTGGAACTTCTATAGTAAACGGAATATACAGAATTGTGATCAATCAAATATTGCAAAGTCCTGGTATCTATTACCAGTCAGAATTGGATCATAACGGGATTTCGGTCTATACCGGCACCATAATATCAGATTGGGGAGGCAGGTTAGAATTAGAGATTGATAAAAAAGCAAGAATATGGGCTCGTGTGAGTAGGAAACAGAAAATATCTATTCTAGTTCTATCATCAGCTATGGGTTCGAATCTAAGAGAAATTCTAGAGAATGTTTGCTACCCTGAAATTTTCTTATCTTTCTTGACCGATAAGGAGAAAAAAAAAATTGGGTCAAAAGAAAATGCTATTTTGGAGTTTTATCAACAATTTTCTTGTGTAGGTGGGGATCCAATATTTTCTGAATCCTTATGTAAGGAATTACAAAAAAAATTCTTTCATCAAAGGTGTGAATTAGGAAGGATTGGTCGCCGAAATATTAATTGGAGACTGAATCTGAATATACCTCAGAACAATATATTTTTGTTACCACGAGATATATTAGCAGCTGCCGATCATTTGATTGGGATGAAATTTGGAATGGGTACACTTGATGATATGAATCATTTGAAAAATAAACGGATTCGCTCTGTAGCGGATCTTTTACAAGATCAGCTCGGGTTGGCTCTGGCTCGTTTAGAAAATGTAGTTAAGGGAACTATATCCGGAGCAATTAGGCATAAATTGATACCTACTCCTCAGAATTTGGTAACTTCAACTCCGTTAACAACTACTTATGAATCCTTTTTCGGATTACACCCATTATCTCAAGTTTTGGATCGAACTAATCCATTGACACAAATCGTTCATGGGAGAAAATTGAGTTATTTGGGCCCTGGCGGATTAACAGGGCGAACTGCTAATTTTCGGATACGAGATATCCATCCTAGTCACTATGGGCGTATTTGTCCCATTGACACGTCTGAAGGAATCAATGTTGGACTTATTGGATCTTTATC